AGGGAGAAGGATGAGGAGAAAGCTATTTATATGATTCGCGCTGTAGTATATAAATATTTTCCGAAGGATGACCCATGCACTTCAAAAGATCCTGAGAAGATAAAAAAATGCTCTGAGGAGGCTAACTATATAGCAGAGAGATCTAACAACGGTGACCCTCGCTTTATAGTTGATCTTCGGGAGAAAGTTAAGGAGGAGATTCGCCTTGAACTAAATGAATTAAAAGATAAATATTTTCCGAAGGATGACCCAGGCGCTAGACAGTCGGGAGAAGATAGACAAATATTTTAAGGAGGCTTTCCGTATAGTAGAGAGATATCCGAAGGGCCCTAGCTATGGAGGTGATCCTCAGGAGGATGACTCTGACTATGGAAGTGATACGGATGGCCCTGACTCTGGAAGTGATCCGAATGGCCCTGACTCTGGAAGTGATCCGAATGGCCCTGACTCTGGAAGTGATCCGAATGGCCCTGACTCTGGAAGTGATCCGGATGGCCACTTCTATGAAAGTGATCCGGAGGATTACCTTCAAAAAAAAAGAAATCCTGGGGGGGATTACCTTCAAATAGATAGATATCCTGAGGATACTTGCTTTAAAATAGAAAGAGATCCTCAGAAGATAGATAGATATATTGAGGAGCCTTACCTTGACTATGGAAGTAATCCTCAGAAGGATGACCCTAGCTATGGGGGTGATCCTCAGGAGGATGACCCTAGCTATGGGGGTGATCCTCAGGAGGATGACTCTGACTCTGGAAGTGATCCTAATCCTAGGAAGAATTACACTCACAAATACAAACATTTGTGGCTTATGTGCGATGAGTGTTATACATTAAATTATAGGAGATTTTTGAAAGAAAAATTGTATATTTGTGAAGGATGTGGATTTCATTTGAAAATGAATAGTTCAGAGAGACTCAAACTTTTGATCGATCCGGATACTTGGGATCCTATGAATGAAAAGATGGCCTCTCTGGATCCCATTGAATTTCATTCGGAGGAGGATCCTTATATAGATCGTATCAATTCTTATCAAAAAAAGACAGGATTAACTGAGGCTATTCAAACCGGTCTAGGCCAATTAAATGGTATTCCCATAGCAATAGGGGTTATGGAGTTTGGGTTTATGGGGGGTAGTATGGGATCCGTAGTCGGGGAGAAAATAACCCGTTTGGTTGAGTATGCCACTAATCAATCTCTACCTCTTATTATAGTGTGTGCTTCCGGGGGGGCACGCATGCAAGAAGGAAGTTTGAGCTTGATGCAAATGGCTAAAATATCTTCTTCTTTATATGATTTTCAAACAAATAAAAAGTTATTCTATGTATCAATCCTTACATCTCCTACTACCGGTGGGGTGACAGCCAGTTTTGGTATGTTGGGGGATATCATTTTTTCCGAACCTGATGCCTATATTGCATTTGCGGGTAAAAGGGTAATTGAACTAACATTGAATAAAGAAGTACCTGAAGGTTTACAAGAGACGGAATATTTATTCGAGAAGGGGTTATTCGATCTAGTCGTACCACGTAAGGATTTAAAAAGTATGCTGAATAAGTTATTTGGGTCCCACGGTTTCTTTCCTTTGAATCAAAATAACTCGAGTATAACAGAACATTAAGTTCAATTATTTTATTTGTAGCAAACAAGTAGTTAGTTTATTGGACTCCAAGTAAAAATAAGACAATTGGAATTTTCTTTGTTGACAGATAGAGAAAGATAGAAAACTCTATATCTATCTTTCTCTATCTCTTGAGAATCTCATTTTGACTAAGAATCCCTGTTGGATCGGATTCTGACGAATCCTTCGATAATTTGTAGGAAACATTTTCTTTATTAAATGAAAATTGGGAGACAAGAGCAAAAGACGGGGAAAAGATAAAGAATAATAAGAAAGGTGATTATCATACATATTTGTCATGTAGAAAGATGAATAAGTCCAGTATATACTCTCTTAGATATATACTTAGATCTAGACTAATTCGAATTCCAATTTATTAAATACTTATTAATAAGTTTATTAATAAATGGAATTCTTAATTAAGAATATTAATAAGAATTTCATAATTACAATAATGAATTATAATTATTATAAGATATCTTTCTAAATAATAATAACAGGTACAAATAGTCAATCGGGGTACCCATTCTATGACAACTTTCAACTTTCCCTCTGTTTTTGTGCCTTTGGTAGGCCTAGTATTTCCGGCAATTGCAATGGCTTCTTTATCTCTTCATGTTCAAAAAAATAAAATTGTTTAGATCCGGTAGGACAAAATCTCATCCATTTTTTTTTTCAAAACTTAGACTCGTATCATAACACAGATATCTATTTAGTGGAATATGATATAACATATGGCTTCTGTCGAAGATTAAAGGAATTTTATGCCTGCAGAAACATGGGTAAATGAATTCTAGTTATTTTCAAAAAGATCAGGATTGCCGGATGGCCGAAATAAAAAGTCGGCGTATCTATATGTATGTCGATAGATATAGTATGTATGTCGATATCTATAGTGGGATCATACGAGAAAGGGTATGTTATTATTTTAGATCTAACCAATTTGATGAATTAATCCTAAAGGTTCACATCAACCTAGTGCTAGTTGATGAGAGTGACTTCGGAAACAAAAAGAGTCAAGTCAAATGAATTTGGGGTATTCTCTCAATTGCAATAAAATGCAACCGGATCAAGTATGAGTTGTCGATCAGAACATATATGGATAGAACCTATAACGGGGTCTCGAAAAACAAGTAATTTCTGCTGGGCCATTATCCTTTTTTTAGGTTCATTAGGATTCTTATTGGTTGGAACTTCCAGTTATTTTGGTAGAAATTTCACATCTTTATTTCCGTCTCAGCAAATCGTTTTTTTTCCACAAGGGCTCGTGATGTCTTTCTATGGGATCGCAGGTCTCTTTATTAGTTCCTATTTGTGGTGCACAATTTCGTGGAATGTAGGTAGTGGTTATGATCGATTCGATAGAAAAGAAGGAATAGTGTGTATTTTTCGTTGGGGATTTCCTGGAAAAAATCGTCGCATCTGCCTCCGATTCTTTATAAAGGATATTCAGTCCATCAGAATAGAAGTTAAAGAGGGTCTTTATGCTTGTCGTGTCCTTTATATGGACATCAGAGGTCAGGGGGCCATTCCTTTGACTCGTACTGATGAGAATTTGACTCCACGGGAAATTGAACAAAAAGCTGCTGAATTGGCCTATTTCTTGCATGTACCAATTGAAGTATTTTGAGAAATGGGCTGAAGAATGAATGCTTTCTTAGCAGGAGGGAAAAAACTCAAGAATCCCCTTTCTTTTTTCTATAACATAACTTAACTGAAGTTTCTTCAGAACGATCATTCGAGCCAAAGCAGACATACACATAAAAGACTAGAAAACCTTCTCTGGTCTTTTATGTGTATTGAAACCTACATACCTCAATTCACTAACAAAATAAGTAACAAACAAATTGAAATAATAGATTCATCTCATATATAAAACCCTTTCGAAAGCAAAAATGGATTTTTTTATTTAAGTCCAAGATTTGTTGGAATTGAGACTTTAAATTCAGATAGATCATATCTTGTAAATTATTTCGTTTTTGTCAATCGGCGTTTCTTTTTATACTTTCTTTTGTGCTCCTTAATGGCCAAAGAGTTGGATTTCTTATAACTTATAATGAGAACTAACCAATTTCTGTCTTGGTTTGCCGCGCATTTTTCATTATCACAATATTTTTCAGAAATTCCCCTCAATTATTCTATTCCTGACTACTCATAGTCAGTGAAATTTTTTTGAAATACTGGATATTTTGATAGAATCATAGAAAAGGAGTTCTGTCGTCTCAACACCTTAATCATACTCATTACTTAAATACTTAAAGTGGTTCCTTCGGGCATTCATCGAAAGGAGATACTTGCTTCGAATTTGAACAATTGGGATATCTGGAAACAATATTTTTTGATTCTTTCTTTTATTTTATTATTTCTTCATTCGAATTCGAAGTGAATTTTGAGTCTATTTCTGTATTATTTCTAGATTCAAAGACTCACCGTGAAATCACAAATAAAAAACAGTGAATAGATTCATTGGCTCGATACCTTGTAATAGAACTCATGCGTGAGAGAAATATTAGATCTCATAGCATAGAGTCGACGAAGGGGGTGGGTTCATTACCAATTCACAGATGAAAAAATGGCAAAAAAGAAAACGTTCACTCCTCTTTTATATCTCGCATCTCTTGTCTTTTTGCCCTGGTGGATTTCTCTCTCAGTTAATAAAAGTTTGGAATCCTGGGTTACTAATTGGTGGAATACTAGGCAATCCGAAATCTTTTTGAATGATAGTCAAGAAAAGAGTATTCTAGAAAAATTCATAGAATTAGAGGAACTCGCCCTCTTGGACGAAATGATCAAGGAATACTCGGAGACACATCTACAAAACCTTCGTATAGGAATCCACAAAGAAACGATCCAATTAATCAAGATACACAACGAAGATCATATCCATATGATTTTGCACTTTTCGACAAATATAATCTGTTTCATTATTCTAAGCGGTTATTCTATTTTGGGTACTGAAGAACTTGTTATTCTTAACTCTTGGGCTCAGGAATTCCTATATAACTTAAGTGACACAATAAAAGCTTTTTCTATTCTTTTAGTAGTCGATTTTTGGGTCGGATTCCATTCGCCCCATGTTTGGGAACTAATGATTGGCTCTGTCTACAAAGATTTTGGATTTGTTCATAATGATCAAATTCTATCTGTTCTTGTTTCCACTATTCCAGTCATTCTAGATACCCTTTTTAAATATTGGCTTTTCTTTTATTTAAATCGCGTATCTCCGTCACTTGTAGTGATTTATCATTCAATGAATGACTGAAAAATGATCCGCGGATATGAATCCAATTAGAATCTTTGTTACTTTGTAGTTGTAGATAAGCAAAGAAAATCGTACTTACTCTTTATATTTCTACCCATCCCGGAGATTTATCCTGTA